CCAATACGCAATGGTAGGACGTTGAAAGCTTTTTATATGAGTAACTTCATCTAGATTTATGAGTAACTTCATCTAGATTTGTTCATCATACAAAAGAAAAGACCTATTTTTAACAAATTTCCTTTCTTCATTCTGTCTTCCTTTTTTCTGAACTTCTTTTTTATTTTAATCTCTGGATAAAAGAGAAACTATTAGTAAGATAATAAACCTAGTTTTACGCTTTCACATCAAAGTGAGATATACTACTTCATTTTTCTTTCGTTTAATGCCTATTGGTGTTCCACAAGTAACTTTTCAAAATCCTGGAGACGAAGATGAATCATGGGTTGACCTATAGTGCGACTTGTCCGATCTATTTGGAAATATGGTATTTACCCGTTCTCTTCCCCGATTGAGATATCCTCTCTTTCGCCCAAGAAAATTTGATTGAATCATCCAAAATTTGGAGCGTGAAATGGAAATGCAACGAAAAAAATTAGAATAAAATTAAATCTATTTTCTAGGGGATATACAGATTAATATTAGCAATTAGACTAATTTATGGTTGCTTTGGTTCGAACAATAAAATGAAATATCCAGGCTCCGTTTATAAAAAACCAATTCGTAATATATCTATGATTTTTAGTTAATATCATATTTGATTCTATTTATTATAGAATCTTCTGTTTATAATAGAAACAGAAGTGATCTCAACCTGTTAATAAATAATAAATGGATTCATGTGATGAATGCATTGAATAATTAATATTTGGTGGAAGACACGAAATCAATTTTCATTGAAAAAAAAGAAGTTGTAGCAAAAAGTTGTAGTATTCGGATATTTGGCCTATATATGTAAATCAAAACCGGTCAGATCTTTACTCGGAGTAGAGCAAAAACCTAAAAGAATTCAAGAAGACCATCCAGGAACAAGAAAATTACATCGTGATTGGAATTGAATTCCGATGAAAGAATACATCAATGATAAGTTAGTCCGAAAGGTTTAGTGAATTCTTTTTTTTTAATAAAAAAAAGCTAGAATCTACACATTGATTCTTTTTTTTTCGCGATGTGTATTGAACCGTATGCATTAAAAGATGCATGTACGGTTCCGAGGGAATACAATTTTATCCCACTCAACCGACTTTATCGAGAAAGAATCCTTTTTTTAGGACAAGAAGTGGATAGCGAGGTCTCGAATCAACTTATTGGTCTTATGGTATATCTTAGTATAGAGGAAGATACCAAGGATTTGTATTTGTTTATAAACTCTCCCGGCGGATGGGTAATACCTGGATTAGGTATTTATGATACTATGCAATTTGTGCAACCAGACGTACAAACAATATGCATAGGATTAGCCGCTTCAATGGGATCTTTTCTTCTGGTCGGAGGAGAAATTACCAAACGTCTAGCATTCCCTCACGCTTGGCGCCAATGAGTTTTTTAGTAGATTTGCGATAAAAAATAAAAGAAGACAAGACTATGCCTTCGCGATATATGAAATATAAATATTAAGTAATAATAGCATGGCATTTCGAATTCGATATGAAATTTTTTTTTCAAAAACGTTAACTTATGTATCGAAAAAGTAGTATGAGGCAAAAGATATTTCTTATTTTATCTGATATATCAGGAGACCTATTTCAGCGTCACAAACTTTTTTGTTTTCACACCGAAAAACTCTTAACAATATATATATTATTCTGAATTCTGTAACTGAATTCTGTAAAGAATACGAAAAAAAAGAAATTTTGGGATTGCTAAATAACAGAGGAAATAAATATAAATATATAAAGCAACGGAACCATCGTAGTATTTTTTTAACTACTCCAAAAAGAAGGGTGGTTATTGGATCATTTACCTATGTGAATATGATAGACCTTATCAATTTATTTTATATTGTTAAGAGGTAAAAAAAAGGAATAAAAGTGAATTCCATTGTAGAGCCGTATGCAATGTGGAAAAGAAGCCTGTACGGTTGTTCAATTTTCTCTTTTTTATATCTTATTATTATTATAGTAATATTATTCTTTCGAGATAGAATACTAATTTATTCTGTTATTTCATCAGGGTAATGATCCATCAACCCTCTAGTTCTTTTTATCGGACAGCGATGGGAAATTTTATCCTGGAAGTGGAAGAACTACTGAAGCTGCGTGAAACCCTCACAAAGGTTTATGCACAAAGAACGGGCAAATCCTTATGGGTTGTTTCCGAAGACATGGAACGAGATGTTTTTATGTCAGCAACAGAAGCCCAAGCTTATGGGCTTATTGATCTTGTAGCGGTTGAATAAAAAAAAGTAAGAGCGATTTTACGTAAGTATGTTATTTGATTTTTTATCTTCTTATCGGGGTTAATACACTATTCTAAATATTCTATAACTACATTAAAAAAAAAGTATTCATAATTATCCGGTTAGGATCGATCTAAACCATCCCATTATGTAGATGATTCAATATGCCAACTATTAAACAACTTATTAGAAACACACGCCAGCCAATAAAAAATGTCACGAAATCCCCCGCTCTTGGGGGATGTCCTCAGCGACGAGGAACATGTACTAGGGTGTATGTGCGACGCGTTCAGATCATGGACTGGTCCAAAAGAATTGATCCAATATAAGTGATCAGTAACAGTGAGATAGGATCGAATATAAGAATACCATTTACTAGACGAAAAATTAAAATATTTAAAAAGGATCTATCATATCCTTCTATTGTGGTATCAAATTAATTTATGGTTGACATTGGTACAAATCCAATTACTTACACCTCTAATTTGAGATGATAAAGAATTCCCATTGATAGAAAATAGTATTCATTAAGCAGGGAAATGCTATTTAAAAAGAAGAAAAATTATACCCTTAACTCTTGACTCCTGCAAGAACGGACTAACAAGGTCAGCTACTCAGCAAATACTCAGCAAATCTTCATAATTAAATAAAATACCGTTACTTTATAGGTGGATCTCCTTGTGAAAGACCTATTACTTGATAATAATGGGTAGAGCCAAAGAGTGTGAACTGTACAAGTTAACAATAGTATTGATTAAATGAAATTAGGGAGGAGGCTCCGGTGGATAGAGAGGACCTCGCCGTTAAGAAGCAACCATAGAAACGAAGGAAACCACTAGACTTATTTCTATTTATTACTGTTTTATTTATTATGTTTTTTGATACCTAGTATCAATACAAGTTCTTATTTCGAGGTGAGAAGCCTAGAAAAAAAGCGTGGCCAGGAAGGTTAGAGTAGCAAAGGCCGTTGGAATTTTTATTTTATACACTGGAAGAATCCGTTTTGTTATTAATAGACTAGGAAAGTTAAAGGAAATAACTGAAATAAAAGAAATTAATTAGTTATTCATCAAAATTTCATTTATTCAATGACTAGAATTAAACGAGGATATATAGCTCGAAGACGTAGAACCAAAATTCGTTTATTTGCATCAAGTTTTCAAGGGGCTCATTCAAGACTTTCTCGTACTATTGCTCAACAGAAAATAAGAGCTTTGGTTTCGGCTCATCAAGATAGAGGTAGACAAAAAAGAGAGTTTCGGCGTTTGTGGATTACTCGCATAAATGCAGTAATTCGAGCCGATAAACTATACTATAGTTATAGTCGATTAATACATAAGCTGTACCACGGACAGTTGCTTCTTAATCGTAAAATACTTGCACAAATAGCTATATTAAATAGGAATTGTCTTTATATGATTTGCAATGAGACTTTAAAATAAGATAAAGAGGTTGCAAGCAACCCGGGTAATGTTTTAAACGAAGTTACCTGTTGAGTTAATTTGAGAAGGTATAGTAGAAATTAGTATGATAAAATAGGATATAATATGATCATGATAACGTCGTCACACTGAACAAACATGTTCAATAAAAAAAGATTTATTCCCAAACTAGTTTTTTTCTTACGACACAACAATAAAATCTTTTCTTTTCATTTTTTGAATAAAATGTCAATTCGTATTTTTAGTCGGATTGAAGTTTTATTTGGATTCAATTGAAGAGCAAGCCCATTTCTTTTTAATTCTAAGGCCTGTAGTTCTAGGAGTCGCCTCGTTTCTTTCAAATTCTTTCTCATTATTAAGAAAAGGTAACAAAGATAAAATACGAGCTTGTTTTATAGCAATAGTAATTAATCGTTGTTGTTTTAAGGTCAATCTATTCACTCGCCTAGATAATATTTTTCCTTGTTCACTAATAAATCGACTAATTAAACTCATATTTCTATAATCAATCCGATCCCCCGATACAATCGGGGGCAAACGCCTACGAAAAGATCGCTTAGATTTAAGAAAGAGCCGTTTAGATTTATCCATGGTTTTTTTATTCCTTGTTCTGAAAATCCTAATTCTATTTTGATCGTATCAGAAATGATTTCGAATAAAAAAAAGGGATTTCTTTATTTTGTTTATTTTATATTTAACTAAATATAGGATCTGTTATATATAATTTTTGTTCTATATTTAATAGTAATATCTAATAATTATTAGATATAATATGTGTTTTTTCATTTTTCTTGGAAAACAAGACGGACACGTGAGCGGTCGGTTAGACCTAGTTCTTTATCTCCCCATGAATCGTATGTTTGTAACAAGAGGTACAGAATTTTTTCAATTCCAATCGACTAGGCGTATTATAGCGATTTTTTTGAGTAATATATTGGGAAATGCCCATTGAGTCCTTATTAACGCGGTTTCGAACACAACGGGTACATTCCAAAATAATCGTTACTCGGGCATCTTTACCCCTGGCCATGAACCTCAACCTCCTTTGTGTTTTTGATTGACAAAACTGGTCTATTTTTCCATTTTCCGATCCTAAGCGGATAAAAAAGAAAGGAAAGAAAAAAATAGAAATTGCTAAATTGAAATTCAATTATGAAAGATTTCGTTGCAATATCTCAATATAGTAATAATAAGTAATATAATGATTTCTAACTCTATACTTATAATTGCTGTACAATATTGAATTTTTCATTCAATTATCTTGTATGATATTGTTGTCACAACTATTCCATTTTCCGTCTCACGCTATTAGTAATTAATTCCATTTTGGTCCCGGAACCCCAAGTTCGTAGTTTCGCTAGGGCGAATCCGGTTTTATTCTTTTCTAATTTATTTTCATCATAAAAAAATAAGAGTAAGTGAGTGGGTTAGGCACAGATTTTTGATTGTAGCTCTAAGCGCCTCACTTACTATAATGAAAAAAAGGGGAATATTAATGCATCTGGAAATAAACGATTGATCTCTATCAATAAACCTGCTAAAGAACCAAACCATAGAGTACTTACTACCGGTGCCACGGAAAGATATGTTTTTAAATCTCGCATTGAAAATCCTCCTGCTTTTTTTTTAATTTTATTCTAATTTGTAATACCTAATAGTATTACATATATGACCAGATGTGTATATGTAGTTAATGGCTGACACTTGTATTTCTACGCAGAATCCCTAATGCAGATTGAAATATACAACAATTCAGTAAATATTCCTTTTCTAAATTCTAAAAAAAAATACGTCCCGTTCTCTCTGAGAATTTCTGAAAAATATTCATTTTTTTTACGGTTTCATATTTCTTCATTACGTATCGAATATAAGTCTATTATTATATGATATGAGACTAAAAAAAAAAGAAGAACTGATAAGTTAGTATATCAATAAAAGAAATAAAGATGTGGAAAAGAAGACAGGGATTCTCTACAATGACATTGTATACTAATTGAAAGGGATGTAGCGCAGCTCGGTAGCGCGTTTGTTTTGGGTACAAAATGTCACGGGTTCAAATCCTGTCATCCCTACCTATTACTTATCTTATGAGAAGTAACAAGGGGTCAATTGATATTGATTAAAATTGAATATGCATAAGCAATCTTTAATTTTATTATTTATGCTAGTATCTATATCCAACACAGGTTGGGTAACAAACTATTTATTGTGATAATAAAGCGCTCTTAGTTCAGTTCGGTAGAACGTGGGTCTCCAAAACCCAATGTCGTAGGTTCAAATCCTACAGAGCGTGATTCTATTATCCTTATTTGTTAGGTTGAAAATAAAACGGAAATCATTGAACAGCAATTTGAATTTGACCTCCTGTTTGCTTTAATCTTTTAATCTACGGGAGGTCAATAAAAAAAAAAGAAATGTTAATTAATCAAAGGTCCAATTGATCACCACGTCTGTATTGTAAATATGCAGTTACGAATAATCCAGCCAAAGTAATAGGAATTAGCCCCAAGACGATTCCAAATAGAAAAACTTCAATCATTTCAATTTCTTTGAAAGGTGAAAAGAGAGGTAATATTTATCCTTAGAATATGTCAACTATAACAGAAGGGTTTTGTTATAAATTGTTCATTCAATTAATTTCAAATAAGTCGTATCTTGTTCAGAGCGATAAAAAGAGCTGAGGTTATAGTCAAAGCTGCTAGTAGAAAACCGAAATAACTCGTTATAGTAAGCATGAAGAGACTAAACGAAATATGTTCTTTTTATACATATGTTTATAAAGCACTTCCCTCAATTTCAATTTTGAAAAGAAACGATAGGGGATAAACAAAAACCCCAATTAAAAGTTTTTGATTCATCAATTATTATAATTATAGGCGGCCGGCTTAACAAAAATAGAGTAACATAGTTAAGAAATCAATTCATCATTTGTGACATCTACCCATCTCTAAATTTCGAATCAACAGATTCATTGAGCAACTTTTGAGTTGAATAAACTAATAATCAGCATCGAGTATATATTACTACTAATATATAGTATTATATATAGAAAATTTTTAATATAATTTCAACTAATTATAAAAAAGTAATAATAGCTGTTTTAGAATTTCATTAAAAAACGAAACTTTCTTTTTATCAATATGGGATAAAATAAAAAAAACATTTCTTTATATTTGGATATTTTTTTTATTGTATTGACAAATTCTTTTTTTTTTACTTATTTTTGTCATTCCATATTAAAATTATTAAAATTAAAAAGCCAAGCCTTCGAATTAGGTCATGAAAGAACCTTTCCTTTGGATCTAATATAACAATGCGTAGGTTACTGATTTTTATTTATTCGTTGTTCTCTTTCTTTCCTTGAATATTGTCCATAGTATTTTTACCTGATCCTCAGTTTCTATCCCGAAGCTAATAATAGAGAAAACTTTTAAATTATTTTATTTTAAGTACTACTGCAAATACTGCCGAAAGTTTAAGAATTCTCTTTTTAGAAATTGTTTATTGACCGGTACACATTCTATAGATACAAGCAACAAGAAAATCAAAAATAAATTCGTAAGACTCCATTTCAAGACTGATTGTGAAATTTCGTTGCTGTGTCAGAAGAAGGATAGCTATACTGATTCGGTATACTCTAAAGAAACCCTTGGTACATTATTGACGATCTCACAAAGATTCTATTTCATTAAATGAAAATTGAATGATTTCATCTTTTACAGAGTCGATCCCCTTTTGACTGTACAAGAATATGCGGAGCTTAACATGTCTGGAAGCACA